ACCTCCCGATTGCAGGTAATGACAGAATTTTCGATTTTGTGAGGATCAATCAAAGAGGGTTTTCCTTATAAAAGGATTCTATAAAAGCAATGATAAATAGATACGAATAGAGCAAGAAAAGAAGGAAATAAAAAAACATAGTATAGAAAAGATATCCAAAATTATATAGAAATCACTATCCTACCCTTAGTTTTTATTTCCTTAATTTAATTTCGTTTGATTAGGGCAAAGTTCCTTAAAAACCTCTGCCTTTTTTAAAATATCCTGAACAGTTCCTGTAGGCTGAGCGCCTTTTTCAAGGAAATAGAGAATAGCGGGAACGTTTAAATAAGTTTGATTCTTGATCGGATCATAAAAACCCACTTTCCGAAGATCTCTTCCTTCTCTTCGGGATCGAACATCAATTGCAACGATTCGATAGACGGCTCATCGGGATAGATGTAGATGAAAAAGAACCCCCCCCCCCTAGAACCGTATAGGAAGTTTTCTCCTCGTACGGCTCGAGAAAAAATGATTCGAAGTTTTGTCTATGGATAAAATTCTAATAAATAGAAAAGGAATCCGTAAAATAAATTAGCCTATAATTTAACTCATCTTTATTTAGCTTACTTCCTGAAAAAGAAAAAATCATTTGTACTCATAACTCAAGTTGAATAATTCTCAAATATCTTAAATATTTTTCTTTAAGATCTTTTTTTATTGAGTGGTCTTTAACCCCCCTTTTGTCTCGTTTAAAATCTATTTGGATTCTTTATTCGGATCCGTGAGACAATTGAAGTGGTGTTTCCTTGTTCTGGGATCCTTTATCTTTGTTTTAAATCATTGGGTTTAGACATTACTTCGGTGCTTCTTAATCCTTTCAAAATGGTAGCAACATACCCCTTTTGTGATTTCTTTCTATCAAAGAATCATACCGACGGTTGATTCGCGCGCGATACACTGTGGATCGAAAAAGTTTTAGCCGTTCCAACAAATTTTTTTGAATTGAAAATTTGCTCGAATCGGATCCTTTCGATTTCTATATCGAAGATATACTTACGAAGTTGTTCCAATTTATTGATTGGCATTAACCCTAGATCGTTGCCCCTGAGAAATTAATCAATACTTTCTACTCGAGCTCCATCATGAACTATTTACATTACAACCCAATAAAAAAAGAAGGGTTCTAGTAGAATAGAACAAACGACGTCGAGCCAAGAGCACCTTCATTCCTATATAAAATGGTGGATGTAAGAATAAGAATCCACACCGGATCGTGTCCTTCAAGTCGCACGTTGCTTTCTACCACATCGTTTTAAACGAAGTTTTACCATAACATTCCTCTAATTTGGAACCAGTATGGAATTGATTCAATTATGGAATCATGAATAGTCATTGGTTCAGTCGGTACAGAGACATAGTAATTTATATTTTTTCTTATCTACATAGATAATAAATATTTTTCTGAAGAAATCTTAGCAAGACCCCGGCTTTTTTTGTATGAATGGAACATTTTTCTATAAATCTATATCTAAAAAAAAATATCTAACAGAAATATCCGGAAAAGAAATATAAATATAGAAATAACATAACTAACAGAAATAACACGAATAAATAAATTCTATTTGACTATGCCTCTTCAAGTGACTCAATAAGATAGACTGACCCATTTCCAACTTCCCAAAGATTCAACCCATAAGGAATCGTTACAAATCTTGATAATTGAAAAAGTTTCCTACTTCTACATCATTATTTGAGTCAAGTTTTACAGTAAAGACTATATTTGATTATCATAAGAAAGATAAATCTCTGTTTCTTTTCGAATCGAATTGTCAATGATTTAAAGCAAATAAGCTAAATAGATCGAACAATCAAAATAAATATCATTGTTAAATATTTAAATTTTAATATTTTAGGGATGCAAATTATTTTTCACAAAAATAGAAAGACTATTGTCACTGAAATAGGATAACAATACATACCTATAGGCTAAGCACTTCCTCGTTTTATATGTATTTTCATATTTTGTTTAACCTGAGGTTAAGTAATCTTTCTGCAACTGTGATCTATGTCCCTATCTGGATCACAAAAGGATTCAGTTACATTTGCATGTCGTTTGAACTCGATTTAGTTCAGTTTGTGAAAAACTGAGATATGATTCCGAAAAGAATCATTCAAAATCAGAAAAGAAAGAAGAATCATATTCTATCCAATATTAGACCTTGAAACAGAACCTTGTTGAACAAAAAAGCTGTATTCGGATACAATGGATATGCTCTGGGACGGAAGGATTCGAACCTCCGAATAGCGGGACCAAAACCCGTTGCCTTTCCACTTGGCTACGCCCCATTTATATTTTTATTGGACACTAATACTAATAAAGAATAATATTGGTATTAAGTGTTCGTCAATTCCAGTCCAACTATCTATAGAAAATCTTTATTCTTTATAGAATATATTATAGATTCGTGCTAGGATTTTGACATGTGTATATCTAGAATTCAACTGAATTTATTGATCATTACATATAATTCAATTAAGATATTGTATGAAAGTATCATTTCTTCTATTCTCCTTTGAGAATTGGAGGATTTTTGATTGGGCGGAAAAAGAAGGATTTTTTTGTCTACCTTACTTTCTTCATTTTTCCTTATATCAATAACTCAATCAAAATGCAATTATCTCGACGAACAAAATGTCTGTTATGCTTAATATCTTTAGTTTGATCTGTCTTAATTCTGCCCTTTATCCGAGTAGTCTTTTCTTCGCCAAATTGCCCGAAGCCTATGCTTTTTTGAATCCAATCGTAGATGTTATGCCAGTCATACCCCTGTTCTTTTTTCTTTTAGCCTTTGTTTGGCAAGCTGCTGTAAGTTTTCGATAAGATCTTTAATACTATCCTAGAAAATTCATGATTTATTCGAGAAAAATTATAACAATTGATAAGATCAAATAAGTCTGATAGTATGAACCTTCGATTCAAACATTTAAATTCTTGGATATCCGCGAGAAATCCGGCTCGCCCCATTTCCCGATTCTAATCCTTTTTCCGACGAAAGACCTTATTAGGTTAGGGTCCCTTACAATATCTAATTGTGGGTATAAAAGTGATTTGTGGTAATCAAAGACTCTTATTACAAATTTCAACTTCATTTGAATTTCTGAACATTCTTTTCTATTTCTAGAATTCATTTCTTGGTGTCAAAATAGGATATGTGATATAAAAATGGAGGATCTATTATCTTTTCTCGTTTTCCTTTTTCAAAAAACGATCTTGGAGGTTGTGTAATGCTTACTCTCAAACTTTTCGTTTACACAGTAGTAATATTCTTTGTTTCTCTCTTCATCTTTGGATTCCTATCCAATGATCCAGGACGTAATCCTGGACGTGAAGAATAAAATAAAAATTTCGTTTTTCTTGCTTGATTTTCCAATTTTCTTAAGATTTGATTTTCTCTATTCCACACGTTTAACTAGGAAAAAAATAAAAAGGGGTTTGCGAAATTTGAAAGAAAAAAATAGAAAGTCATCAACGGAAACGGAAAGAGAGGGATTCGAACCCTCGGTACGAATAACTCGTACAACGGATTAGCAATCCGCCGCTTTCGTCCACTCAGCCATCTCTCCCAATTGAAAAAGATAATTACACATTACACATCAAGTAAGGATTAAAGAAAGTATTTCTTTGACATTCTTTATCGTTATTATATAATTAGCAATTCCATTTAGATGCTCGAAAGATCAAAATAGAAAGATAAATAAAGAAGACCTTCTTGCTTTTATTTTGTTCGAAGTGCCTTTTGGGCCTGGCCCGGTCAATACCCAGCCGGGCCTTTTTTTGTTCCAACAAATTCCCTTTATTTATAGGCAACATACTATAAATAAGATACCCAATTTGGTATCTGTGTAACAATTTCCGTTCTGGGGTTTACATATACTTATAATTTTTGTTATAATGATAATGGAAATTGAGAAGGATTTTTGATTCAAAAGAATCAATACTGATTAAGTATGTATCAATTTGTATTTTCTTATGTCATTAGGCAAACCAAATTTTAGATTCAAACCCAAGAATCATTCAGAAATTCTCAGTCAACGAATAGTTAATGGTTCCCATTTATCATAAATTTTGGCTTTTTTGAATGAAAATATACATTTTATTTTTCAATAGAAAAGTGAGGGGAAGTTTTTCGGCATTGTGTGTTTTGAGATACTATACAATCAATCGAAGGGGTCGATCAAATACAATTAAAAGGGGAAAAAGGGTTTCTTTTCGAATTTTTCTAAATTTAGAAAAAGGATTAAAAAAAGGATGCAAGATGCAAGTACAATAAACTAAAGTTTAGTAATCCAACCCAAAAAGGGCAAATTTTCTCCTATTGTGTATCGTTTTGGCGGCATGGCCGAGTGGTAAGGCGGGGGACTGCAAATCCTTTTTCCCCAGTTCAAATCCGGGTGCCGCCTCATCAACAAACGAATCGAAATCTCTTATTCTGTTCTGCTGATATAACTCACCCAAATTTTTCACAGCAGAACAGAATAAGGGGACTGTTGATACTTGGTTGATTCTAAACATCTGTTCTGGGTATTTTGTAAAAGATTGGAAATCTTTGAATATCAAATTGAAAGCTTATAATGGTCGAAGCAAGACTTCCCGATTCCCTTCTACTGCTAATGTAATGTCTACTGATTGGGTCTTGAATTCCATTGGATAGCCGGCGTATAATTCAACTACTAGTTGTGGAAAATCCTTTCTATACTGTAATCTACATATATAGACTCGCGAGAATCTCTGAGTGTTCAGGCATTCAATCACTATTAGATTGAGATTGGATGGATAATTTACTTTTTTATAGAAAAAGTATAGAAAAAGCGCAAAAAAAATAATTTTTTCCCCTCCTCAAGAGTATAATATACTATCTCCCAACTGCTTCAGAGAGACAGTCGGGAAAGGGTACGGATTAGATCAAATAGGAAATAAAAATATGTAATAGATAGCAATTTCTCTATTTTTACTTATGAGGGGAAAAAAGGAATGGGCCCTCTTATTTTATTAATATATGTTCCATTAGTAACATTCCTTTGTGGTGTCATTGTATATTTTACTTGTGTTTAGTATTTCCCGATTAGAAATCATATAATAATTTTTTAGAAATGGATTTATTTGATTGGTTCATCAATAGTGTTCGGCCAGAATCCCTTTTTGACTCTGGACCATTGATTCTACTATTATTAGTGAGCAATAATGGAATAATTCTATCATAGAGATAAGGGACATAATTCACATGGATATAGTAAGTCTCGCTTGGGCTGCTTTAATGGTAGTGTTTACATTTTCCCTTTCACTCGTAGTATGGGGAAGAAGTGGACTTTAGAAGCACTCCTAATTTAGTTGAGGAATTAAACGGTATCAATTGTTTTATAGATCGCTCTGCAACACATTTTTTTATTTGAATTGAAATTGAAATAATTTTCAAATAAAAATATCTTAATTTATAAATTCCATTGGATTCTAGTGGAGAAATGTATTCTATAACAGTAAAACGATTATTTCAGATTGATCGGAATAAATAGATGTATCAAAGAAATAGAATTGGGTCCTACGTCAATTCCATATATGGATTAATAACTACATATATTGAAGATAGAAGCTAATATAGTATACCAACTTTATTAGAAAGTCAAGTACAACTTTATACACTACAATAACACTAATAGAGAGTATGGTAAGAAAGAAATTTCTTTCTTACCATACTCTCGGATCTCATAGAATACCGCCGATTATAGCCCGTTGATTTCATTTAAGACGCAAAAATAGAATCCTTTTCATTTGATTTCTTCAATTATTGATAAGAACTGAAGTTTCATTTAAAGTAATTAATCATTTTGACTGACTGTTTTTACGTAAATGATAAGTAGAAAAGCAGTAGGAACTAAAATGAACAGTGCAGTAGCAATAAATGCAAGAATATTTACTTCCATAATCTCATCGTTTTTTTTATTTCACAATAACTCGGGATTTAATCCCATAGAGATGATAAATCTTTCACCTGTCAATTCAATGAATGCATTACCTATCGATGATCTTGAATCGGATCAATATCATGAATAACAATATCTGAGCTATTAAATTAATTCGTCGTCGAGAATTGAATAGTATAACATACGAAGATCCTTTATCCATACCGAATCCAAGATTGTATTCCCGGCCCAATCCAAAATTCCTTTATTTATCCTTCTTTTCTGTTCTTTCTTTTCTATAACCTACCTTAGGTCTTCCTTGTAGAACCATCAAATGAAGTATCATCTAACCACTCGTCCGTTTCCATTAACTACAAAACCCCAACAAACAATACAAGCAAAGTGGAAAAAGAGAGGAATTAGGTTCTAAACGCCGTTTTTTTAATGATCCAATTTTCTTTGGAAGACAAAGAAGTATGATAAAGATGAGTCGCGGGAGCAAAGATGGAATATTCTATAAACTTCACTATTTTAGTTATTTTCATTTTAGTTTAGGGTTTGTTCTTTCTTCCACAGAATCCTGAAAAAAAGGGGGGAAAGCCCTTCGGAATTAAATTATGCTCTCTGTCCCTTCTTTCACAGAAAATGGAGAGGCGAATTGATGTACTTATTGGATCCGTCGGGACTGACGGGGCTCGAACCCGCAACGTCCGCCTTGACAGGGCGGTGCTCTTGCCTATTGAACTACAATCCCAGGGAAATCAGAAGGGATCTAGCAGAAAATTTGGATTCTTTTTTATTCTCTCGTATCAGGTATTTCTTAAGAACAAGAGGGTTCTACCATCAGATGGTAGATTGGCGAATTGCTGGGCCGAGCTGGATTTGAACCAGCGTAGACATATTGTCAACGAATTTACAGTCCGTCCCCATTAACCACTCGGGCATCGACCCAGCACCTGATTCATTTTAGACGTTCTGAACTTCCTTTCGTCCCAAGGCGGATTTGACAAATTCATTTGAAATGTATTCCTCCTATTGGTCTAAAATGAATCACCCCCGTTCTACATTTCAATTTATTGAAAATATCATTCCTATGCTCATGATTCACCCCCAGAGGGAATTGAACCCTCGTTGTCTCAGTGAAAGAGAGAAGTCGTAACCTCTGGACCACAGGGGCCGGGGGTGATCATGAGTCAGATTATGAGTAATTTTATATTTTTTATATTACCGTAGTGAGCAAAAAAAAACAAGTAAAACAAGTAAAAATGACAAGTAAAAATGAATAAAACTGGACCAAAAAATAGTCCCCATAGGGGCTAAGGAAAACACAAAAAAATAGGGAAACAGAAACAATCTGATAGGCTCACGAGGGCGGCCCCTTTAGGAGATGATATAGGATCAAACCGAAAAACAAGAATAATCCTCTTTCATTAATACATTAATGATAAAGTCAAGTTATTTTTGGTCCGCCGGATTTTATTTTGGCCAAAATCAGACCGACTTTTTTAAGTATTTTAAGGCCATTTTAGTAACATGAGACAACCATTTTAAGGCCATTTT